CAAAGGTGGTTTAAATCCTGTAACAGGTGGATTATGGTTAAGTGACATTGCTCACCACCATTTAGCTTTAGCAGTTTTATTCATTTTTGCAGGTCACATGTACCGTACGAATTGGGGTATTGGTCACAGCATGAAGGAAATTTTAGAAGCTCACAAAGGGCCATTCACAGGTGAAGGTCACAAAGGCTTATACGAAATTTTAACAACTTCATGGCATGCTCAATTAGCAATCAATTTAGCTATGATGGGTTCATTAAGTATTATTGTGGCACATCACATGTATGCAATGCCACCATATCCGTATATTGCAACGGATTATGCAACACAACTTTCGTTATTCACTCACCACATGTGGATTGGTGGATTCTGTGTTGTAGGGGGTGCAGCTCATGGGGCAATCTTTATGGTTCGTGATTACACGCCGGCAAATAATTACAATAATTTATTAGATCGAGTGTTGCGTCACCGTGATGCAATCATTTCACATTTAAATTGGGTTTGTATTTTCTTAGGATGTCATGCTTTTGGGTTCTACGTTCATAATGATACAATGCGTGCATTAGGTCGTCCACAAGATGTTTTCTCAGATAAAGCAATTCAATTGCAACCAATTTTCGCACAATGGATTCAAAATATTCATTTATTAGCACCGGGAACAACAGCTCCAAATGCATTAGCTACAACAAGTTATGCCTTTGGTGGTGAAGTCGTAGAAGTTGGTGGTAAAATTGCAATGATGCCTATTAAATTAGGAACAGCTGATTTTATGGTACACCATATTCACGCGTTTACAATTCACGTAACTGTTTTAATTTTATTAAAAGGTGTTTTATACGCACGAAGCTCAAAATTAATTCCGGATAAAGCAAATTTAGGATTCCGTTTCCCTTGTGATGGTCCAGGTCGTGGTGGTACATGTCAAAGTTCAAGTTGGGATCACGTCTTTTTAGGGTTATTCTGGATGTATAATTCAATTTCAGTAGTAATTTTCCACTTCAGTTGGAAAATGCAATCAGATGTTTGGGGTACTATTTCATCGGATGGTACAATTTCACACGTTACGGGTGGAAACTTTGCGAAGAGTGCCGTTACAATTAACGGTTGGTTACGTGATTTCTTATGGTCACAAGCTTCACAAGTAATTCAATCATATGGATCTGCATCGTCAGCATATGGTTTAATCTTCTTAGGAGCTCACTTTATTTGGGCATTTAGTTTAATGTTCTTATTCAGTGGTCGTGGTTACTGGCAAGAATTAATCGAATCAATTGTTTGGGCACATAATAAATTAAACTTTGCACCAGCCATTCAACCACGTGCACTGAGTATTACTCAAGGTCGTGCTGTTGGATTAGCGCATTATTTATTAGGTGGTATTGGAACGACTTGGTCATTCTTCCTAGCTCGTGCAGTATCCATCAGTTAAATTTTTCCGAAAAATTTTCTACATTCATCATAGATAAAATATTCACCAAATCAGGAATATTTTATAACTACTAAAATTTATATAAATAAGGTATTTTATAATTATGGCAACTAAATTCCCAAAATTTAGCCAAGCCCTAGCACAAGATCCAGCAACTAGAAGAATCTGGTATGGTATCGCAACTGCTCATGATTTAGAAGCCCATGATGGTATGACAGAGGAAAACTTATACCAAAAGATTTTTGCCTCACACTTTGGTCACTTAGCCATCATTTTCTTATGGACTTCTGGAAATCTATTTCATGTTGCTTGGCAAGGAAATTTCGAAAAATGGGTTACGAATCCTTTAAAAGTAAAACCAATTGCACACGCAATTTGGGATCCACACTTTGGTGATTCAGCCTTAAAAGCGTTTAGTAAAGGAAATGCATATCCTGTGAATTTCGCGTATTCAGGAGTTTACCAATGGTGGTACACAATTGGATTCCGTACGAATCAAGAATTATACACAGGATCGATTGGATTATTATTACTTTCATGTGCATTATTATTTGCGGGTTGGTTGCATTTACAACCAAAATTCCGTCCAAGTTTATCTTGGTTCAAAAATAATGAGTCACGATTAAATCACCATTTATCAGGCTTATTAGGTGTAAGTTCATTAGCCTGGACTGGACACATTGTTCACGTCGCTATTCCTGCATCCCGTGGGGTTCATGTTGGTTGGGATAATTTCTTAACGACTCCTCCGCACCCAGCTGGATTAGCTCCATTCTTTAGTGGAAATTGGACAGTGTATGCAGAAAATCCAGACAGTGCTTCTCATGTTTATGGAACAAGTGAAGGCGCTGGAACGGCAATCTTAACATTCTTAGGTGGCTTCCATCCGCAAACTCAATCGTTATGGTTATCGGATATTGCACACCACCAATTAGCAATTGCGGTTGTCTTCATCATCGCAGGTCACATGTATCGAACAAACTTCGGTATTGGTCATAACATGAAAGAAATCTTAGATGCGCACCGACCTCCAGGAGGTCGATTAGGAGCAGGTCATGTGGGATTATTTGAAACCATTACAAATTCTTTACACATGCAACTAGGCTTAGCATTAGCAAGTTTAGGTGTTGCAACATCTTTAACTGCACAACATATTTATGCATTAACTCCGTATGCATACTTATCAAAAGATTTCACAACGGAAGTAGCCTTATACACTCACCATCAATATATTGCTGGGTTCTTAATGGTTGGAGCATTTGCACATGGTGCGATCTTCTTTGTTCGTGATTACGATCCAGAGTTGAATAAAAATAATGTTTTAGCAAGAATGTTAGAGCACAAAGAAGCGATTATCTCACATTTAAGCTGGGCTTCATTATTCTTAGGCTTCCATACATTAGGCTTATATATTCATAACGATACAGTAGTTGCATTTGGTCAACCAGAAAAACAAATTTTATTTGAACCTGTCTTTGCCGAATACATTCAAGCAGCATCTGGAAAAGCCGTTTATGAATTTAACGTTCTATTATCATCTTCAACAAGTCCTGCCACTGTTGCTGGGAATCAAGTTTGGTTACCTGGTTGGTTAGATGCGATTAATAATGATAAGAATGATTTATTCTTAACAATCGGACCTGGTGACTTCTTAGTTCACCACGCAATCGCATTAGGCTTACATGTAACTGCATTAATTCTTGTAAAAGGTGCTTTAGATGCACGTGGTTCAAAATTAATGCCAGATAAAAAAGACTTCGGTTACAGTTTCCCTTGTGATGGTCCAGGTCGTGGTGGTACATGTGATATCTCAGCATGGGATGCTTTCTACTTAGCTATGTTCTGGATGTTAAACACAATTTCTTGGGTAACATTCTACTGGCATTGGAAACACATGACAATTTGGAGTGGAAACCCAGGCCAATTTAATGAGTCATCAAACTACATTATGGGTTGGTTACGAGATTACTTATGGTTAAACTCATCACCATTAATTAATGGTTACAATCCATTTGGTATGAATAACTTAGCTGTTTGGGCTTGGACATTCTTATTTGGTCACTTAATTTGGGCTACTGGATTTATGTTCTTAATTTCTTGGCGTGGTTACTGGCAAGAATTAATCGAAACATTAGTTTGGGCTCATGAACGTACACCACTTGCGAACTTAGTTCGTTGGCGTGATAAACCAGTCGCTTTATCGATTGTTCAAGCACGTTTAGTTGGTTTAGTACATTTCTCAGTTGGTTTCATTTTAACATTCGCAGCATTTTGTATTGCGTCAACTTCTGGGAAGTTTGCATAGTTTTGTAAAAAAGGTTAAATATCTATTTAACCTTTTTTACAAGCCTTTGAAAAACTTTCTAAAAAACTTGAATTTTTTTCTCAAATTTTCTAAAGTCTAAAGTAAGAAACTCATTTGTTTCTAAGAATTTATCGGGATATAGCTCAGCTTGGTAGAGCACCTGCTTTGGGAGCAGGGGGTCGTAGGTTCAAATCCTACTATCCCGAGTCAAACAATGGGAAGAGAAAGAACTCACTGATGAAGGTTTTCTAAGATCTCTTGGAATTTTTTTCAAATTTACACTTTTCAATAGTCTTGATTTATAGTATCCTAGTTATATACAATCTTATCTTCTATATTTTTTTAGTAATCAAATACTTATTAACTTAATACGAATTCAAAATGAGTTTAGATGAAAAATTTGCTCCAGTTCGAACGGCATTCTACGATAAAGTTGGAGAATTATTTGTAAAAATAGCTTCTCAGTTTGGATATCCAGAGACTACTGGTATGCCAACGATTTCTAAGGTTCTCTCAGAAGGGCAAGGAAAATTAGCAGCGATCGAAACACTTCCAAAACGGATAACATATTTTCCTCCAGCACAGCGGCCAGAAACTTGGTTTGAAATGATATTTGGACCAACTCCCCGAGTGGAGCCAGTCCCACGATATATCTATGAAACACAAGAGGAAGGATTTTATAATTTCTACATTGAAAATTATAGCAATATTTTTTTCCTACCCGATTGGCTGTCTGAATTTATTCAAGTAAATTTGAAGGTTTGTTTAGATATCAGTGTTCTTGAAATTCTTCGGGAAGTAATATTTATTGGATTAGTGTTTTATTCTCAAATGGTAATTCTTCGAATTGCGATATCTTGGCTTATTTATATTAACCCTTATACATTCCCATGGTCGTATCTAACAACTGCTGTGGATTGGACTGAGGATACCTTACAAGGGATTGTCCCTTCTGTATTTGGTGTCAATGTGACTGGAAGTATCTTTCTAGGAGCACTTGGGGTAGTCGCCGATAGTTTAAATCATTTGGTCTTCACAATGCCATTCCTTCCAAGCGAAGGGGAACCAACACAAATTGTGATTAATAATCAAATGAAAGATGTTCTTGTTTTCCATTATTTACCAAACATATGGTATAGATTTCCAATTCCAAATGATCTTCGAGAATTTTGGTTCAATGAACGACCGGATATTTTGGAATACATGCAAACGTCCTATCCGAATCTAGGTTTAGAATTTCTTCCAGATGATCAGATCGTGCATCCGCCACAAACGATTGCTCTGAGTCTTATTGTGGATAACTTACATCTTAGTTTTTAAGTGTATTGAGTTATTCATAGAATTATTAATCTTTGATTTTTATAGATTAATAATTCTATTTTACCAAACGTAAACGAAATTTGAGGCCTATTACTTTTGAGAGATTAGGCATTTTTAAGTTTAAACTATTTATATTCTTTAAAATCGCGGATATTCGAATTCATACGTTACTATAAGAATTAACTTTATGAGACAAACTTCAAACGAAGTTTACAAAAACAAATTTATGGAAATTTAAAGAGAGTTTGATCCTGGCTCAGGATGAACGCTGGCGAGATGCTTTACACATGCAAGTCGTACGAGAGTCTTTGACTCAAGTGGCGGACGGGTGAGTAACACGTAAGAATTTGCCTTTAGGAGGGGGACAACAATTGGAAACGGCTGCTAATACCCCATATGCTTTCGAGTGAAACGGATTTATCCGCCTAGAGAGAAGCTTGCGGCTGATTAGCTTGTTGGTGAGGTAATGGCTCACCAAGGCGACGATCAGTATCTGGTTTGAGAGGACGATCAGACACACTGGAACTGAGACACGGTCCAGACTCCTACGGGAGGCAGCAGTGGGGAATTTTCCGCAATGGGCGAAAGCCTGACGGAGCAATCTCGCGTGAGGGATGACTGCCTATGGGTTGTAAACCTCTTTTTTCAGGGAGGAATAAATGACGTGTACCTGAAGAATAAGCATCGGCTAACTCCGTGCCAGCAGCCGCGGTAATACGGAGGATGCAAGTGTTATCCGGAATCACTGGGCGTAAAGCGTCTGTAGGTGGTTTAATAAGTCAACTGTTAAATCTTGAGGCTCAACTTCAAAATCGCAGTCGAAACTATTAGACTAGAGTATAGTAGGGGTAAAGGGAATTTCCAGTGGAGCGGTGAAATGCGTAGAGATTGGAAAGAACACCGATGGCGAAGGCACTTTACTGGGCTATTACTGACACTCAGAGACGAAAGCTAGGGTAGCAAATGGGATTAGATACCCCAGTAGTCCTAGCTGTAAACAATGGATACTAGATGTTGAACAGATCGACCTGTGCAGTATCAAAGCTAACGCGTTAAGTATCCCGCCTGGGAAGTATGCTCGCAAGAGTGAAACTCAAAGGAATTGACGGGGGCCCGCACAAGCGGTGGAGCATGTGGTTTAATTCGATGCAACGCGAAGAACCTTACCAGGGTTTGACATGATACGAATTTCTTGGAAACAAGAAAGTGCCTTTTGGAACGTATACACAGGTGGTGCATGGCTGTCGTCAGCTCGTGTCGTGAGATGTTGGGTTAAGTCCCGCAACGAGCGCAACCCTCATTTTTAGTTGCCTTATAGGAACTCTAGAAAGACTGCTGGTTATAAACCGGAGGAAGGCGGGGATGACGTCAAGTCAGCATGCCCCTTACACCCTGGGCTACACACGTGCTACAATGGGTGAGACAATGAGATGCAAATCCGCGAGGACAAGCTAATCTATAAACTCATTCTAAGTTCGGATTGTAGGCTGCAACTCGCCTGCATGAAGTTGGAATCGCTAGTAATCGCTGGTCAGCTATACAGCGGTGAATTCGTTCCCGGGCCTTGTACACACCGCCCGTCACACCATGGAAGCTGGTTATACCCGAAGTCGTCACTCTAACCATTCGGAGGAGGATGCCTAAGGTAGAATTAGTGACTAGGGTGAAGTCGTAACAAGGTAACCGTACTGGAAGGTGCGGTTGGATCACCTCCTTTTAAAAAGAAATTTTTAAAATTATAAGGTCGATACATTCCCAATTGGGAATGGCAAAACAAAACCGTTACACACGTAACGAGTTGTAAATCATTTCAAATGGTTTACGGGCTATTAGCTCAGTTGGTTAGAGCGCACCCCTGATAAGGGTGAGGTCTCTGGTTCAAATCCAGAATGGCCCAGCGGGGGTATAGCTCAGCTGGTAGAGCACCGCCTTTGCACGGCGGTTGTCAGCGGTTCGAATCCGCTTACCTCCACAAGAGAAATCAAATGGCTTTCCGCCATTGCGAATGAAATTTTTTTAAGAAACGTCTTAAATTCAAGGAATTAAGAGTTTATGGGGAATACCTTGGCATTCAGAAGCGATGAAGGACGCGTTTACCGGCGAAACGCTTCGGGGAGTTGGAAAAAAGCTATGATCCGGAGGTCTCCGAATGAGGAAACTTTTTATACTACTTATTGAATTCATAGATAAGCAAGAGCGAACCTAGGGAACTGAAACATCTTAGTACCTGGAGGAAAAGAAAGTAAAAAACGATTCCCTTAGTAGCGGCGAGCGAAACGGGAGAAGCCTAAACTTAATTCTCTGAATTGAGGGTAGTGGGACGATTGTTAATCGATTAGGACAATTAGACGAATAAGTTGGAATACTTAACCAAAGAAAGTGATAGTCTTGTAGTTGAAAATTGAAATAATCAAATCAAATCCCAAGTAGCATGGAGCACGTGAAATTCCGTGTGAATCTGCGAGGACCACCTCGTAAGGCTAAATATTACTGAATGACCGATAGTGAAACAGTACCGTGAGGGAAAGGTGAAAAGAACCCCGGGAGGGGAGTGAAAAGAACATGAAACCATAAACTTACAACCAGTAGGAGGACGACTGAATCGTCTGACTGCGTGCCTGTTGAAGAATGAGCCGGCGACTTATAGGTAGTGGCAGGTTAAGGCAGAGAATGCTGGAGCCATAGTGAAAGCGAGCCTGAATAGGGCATATGTCACTGGTTATAGACCCGAACCCGGATGATCTAACCATGGCCAGGTTGAAGCTTAAGTAACACTAAGTGGAGGACCCAACCGACTGATGTTGAAAAATCAGCGGATGAGCTGTGGTTAGGGGTGAAATGCCAATCGAATTCGGAGCTAGCTGGTTCTCCCCGAAATGCGTTTTGGCGCAGCGATAAATATTATAACTTAGGGGTAAAGCACTGTTACGTATGCGGGCTGGTAATTCGGTACCAAATCGTTGCAAACTAAGAATACTAAGTGAACAGTTTATCAGTGAGACTGTGGGGGATAAGCTCCATTGTCAAGAGGGAAACAGCCCAGAGCACCAGTTAAGGCCCCTAAATGATTACTAAGTGATAAAGGAGGTGGGAGTGCGAAAACAATCAGGAGGTTTGCTTAGAAGCAGCAATCCTTTAAAGAGTGCGTAATAGCTCACTGATCGAGTAAACCTGCGCCGAAAATGTACGGGACTAAGTAATCTGCCGAAACTGTGCGATATAGTGAAACTATATCGGTAGGGGAGCGTTCTGTTGTAGATTGAAGTATTAGCGAAAGCGGATATGGACGAAGCAGAAGTGAGAATGTCGGCTTGAGTAACGAAAATATAGGTGAGAATCCTATACCCCGAAAACCCAAGGTTTCCTCCGGAAGGCTCGTCCGCGGAGGGTAAGTCAGGACCTAAGGCCAGGCTGAAAAGCGTAGTCGATGGACAACGGGTTAATATTCCCGTACCATTATTTATTGATAACGAGGGACGAAGGAGGCTAAGCTGGCCGGATGTTGGTTACCGGTTTAAGCGTTCGAGATGTTGAGAAACGGCGAAAACGTTTTGAGTTGAGGCGTGATGACGAGATGCTACGGCATTGAAGCAGTCTATGTCAGACTTCCAAGAAAAGCTCGCACTGTCGTAAATAAATAATGCCTGTACCATAACCGACACAGGTGGGTAGGTAGAGTATACTAAGGGGCGCGAGATAACTCTCTCTAAGGAACTCGGCAAAATGACTCCGTAACTTCGGGAGAAGGAGTGCCTTATTTATAAGGTTGCAATAACAAGATCCAAGCAACTGTTTACCAAAAACACAGGTCTCCGCTAAGTCGTAAGACGATGTATGGGGGCTGACGCCTGCCCAGTGCCAGAAGGTTAAAGAAGTTGGTTAGCATTCGCGAAGCTGATAACTGAAGCCCTGGTGAACGGCGGCCGTAACTATAACGGTCCTAAGGTAGCGAAATTCCTTGTCGGGTAAGTTCCGACCCGCACGAAAGGCGTAATGATTTGGATACTGTCTCGGAGAGGGGCTCGGTGAAATAGACTTGTCTGTGAAGATGCGGACTACCTGCACCTGGACAGAAAGACCCTATGAAGCTTTACTGTAACTTGAAATTGAAATTGGACTTTATTTGCGCAGCATAGGTGGGAGGCGTTGAGGATAGTCTTGCGGGACTATAGGAGCCATCAGTGAGATACCACTCTGGTAATGTTAGATTTCTAACTTTGTATCATGATCTGGTCAAAGGACAGTTTCAGGCGGGCAGTTTGACTGGGGCGGTCGCCTCCCAAATGGTAACGGAGGCGTACAAAGGTTTCCTCTGAACGTGTAGAAATCGTATCTAGAGTGTAAAGGCATAAGGAAGCTTGACTGTGAGACCTACAAGTCGAGCAGGGACGAAAGTCGGTCTTAGTGATCTGACGGTGCTGAGTGGAAAGGCCGTCACTCAACGGATAAAAGTTACTCTAGGGATAACAGGCTGATCTCCCCCAAGAGTTCACATCGACGGGGAGGTTTGGCACCTCGATGTCGGCTCATCGCATCCTGGGGCGGTAGTACGTCCCAAGGGTTGGGCTGTTCGCCCATGAAAGCGGTACGCGAGCTGGGTTCAGAACGTCGTGAGACAGTTCGGTCCATATCCGGTGTAGGCGTTAGAATATTGAGAGGAGCCTTCTTTAGTACGAGAGGACCGAGAAGGACGTACCTCTGGTGTACCAGTTATCGTGCCAACGGTAAACGCTGGGTAGCTATGTACGGAGTGGATAACCGCTGAAAGCATCTAAGTGGGAAGCCCACCTCAAGATAAGTATTCTCATCACGGAAGTGAGTAAGGTCACGGTAAGACTAACCGTTTAATAGGCATCAAGTATAAATGTAGTAATATATGAGCTGAGATGTGCTAACAGACCGAGGACTTGAATTTTAATAACCTAATAGTTACTAATTTGTTTTAGTAACTATTTTTGCTTTGGTGTTTTTAGTGTATTCAGCGGAACCACACTGATCCATCTCGAACTCAGTAGTGAAACGTTATAAATCGACGACGATACTTGGGGGGGGACCTCCTGGGAAAATAGTTCAATGCCAAAGTTTTTAAGTTTTAAATCGAAAAAAGTGTTAGGAGAAAAATCCGTTGTTTGCAGAAATCGGATAGGATTGATCGGTTAAGATTGGAAGAATGATCTTGGATTGGTTTGGTGTGTGAAGGGTCATTAGCAGGTCTTAAATAGGGTAAGATGGTTGATTCCTGAAAAAGTTGATACTTATATCAGGAATTGCTGATAACGCTCTCTAGGATGCCTGAAATGGCCTTTAAAAGGCTTCTGAGAAGAGATTGTTAAGAAGGTTGAGGATTATCCCCTTGGACTCCGTTTTGCTCTCAAAATGCCTGCTCATGACTACGATTACACGCATTTGGACAACCATGAGTCGCTAACCAACCGAATGCCAAAGTTTTTTGTACTAGCTAGTAAATTTTAGATCTATTAATTAGGATATCTTAACAGATCTTTTGACTAATAGTATTATGATAATAAAATTGTTTCAGCATTTGAATGATGAGAGAGTTTTAAGATTATTCGTCAATGATTTCGTGAAGTTCAAAAAACTCAAATCCTTCGTCAGAGTCAGGAATATCAACCCAGCTTTTAGATTTCCAAAGTTTACAACGAAAAACAGCCGTCGTTTCTTTGTTCCCAGTGTTTTGTAAGGTAGCTAAATCACATGAGCATGACTGAAAAAAAGAGTCATAAAACCACGTAAAAATACATGTAACCCCAAAGAAGCGGCACTCTGAGAACCACGACGAAGAGATATCAATTTCATAATAGTAACCTTTTTCAAAGTCAGACCGAAAAAAAATGCAATCCTTGATGTCAAATTTAGACATGTTAAATGTAGACACATTTGGCGCTTGGAAAATACAACTTTCAAAGTAGCAATTTACAATTTCCATTAAATCAACGACTTCAATTTTAAAGACACACTTTTGGAAGCGAAAATCGCTCAATCGTCGATATTGATCAAGAAGCGCGTGAATATCGCTCGCATCGAGAGTTTTATCGCAAATTGTTTTATTTTCTGGATAAGATTCTTTTTGTTTTTGAAATTTATTGTTCATGTTAAATATTATACATTAAATGTTAGATAAACTCATTGATAAATTCGACGGCAATTCGAGCACTCAGTGGATGAGCTTTAACAATCGGAATTACATATTTTTTTAAGAGCTTCATTCCGGATGAGAAAGAGTTCTTTTTAAAAATCGTGAAAGAAACTAAAGTACTAAGTCGGTCATTCAGGAAAATTTTAGTAATAAGAGTTGATAAACACTTATTACTAAAATTTAAAAAATTTCGAATTGCTATATAATATATATTAATCAAGGTTATCCGATTCTAGACTGATTCCGTTTAATAAACTTACTAGTCCATTGACATCATCTTCCTTAACTGTCACCCATTTATTATTATGCCAAACCGTAACTCCGCTGTTAATCATAACGAAATTGTTTACGGAGGATTCCCAATTACCCATACAGTCCTTAAACCGGGTAGAGCGCAGCCAAATGCCGCCCAATTGGGTTTTAGTAAAGTGGCACATTAGGAAGCTGCTGTTGTCAATATCTGAGTTGCGTAGATTACACTCCGTTAACGAAGAATATTTGAAATCACACGCGTTGATAGTATTAATCTTATTATTATAAATTAGGGTATTTTCCATATTGCAATCGAAAACTTGTTCGATCACGGAATGTGCGATAATACAATTTCGAACAACGCACGATTGTAGGTAAAGCATGTGGTGATCTATCAAAAGACAATTTTCAAGCGTTTTATTGCATACATGAAAAGGACTATTCTTATGCGTATACGCAGAAATCGTTGCAGGTGTCAGTACCAAATCGCTAATTACCTCTTCTTCTGAATTACTAGATGAATTACTGCTTGTCATAATACTTACTCCTTTGAATTTATAATGATACTTGGAAGAACCACCAAAAAAATTTTTAATTCGGGGAACTCATGGATACACTCCATTGTCAACGGAAGAGCACCAGGAAAGAGCAGTTGCATTGTACTTGCTCTGAGAATAAGAGTGAAACTTGGTTTTGTGTATTACTATTATACTTATAAATCGCGTTTGTTGTTTCAATTTCAGGCTCGTTTTCAATTATTTTTAATAAATAAGAAGGAGTAATTTTCTAATCCCTATAGAAATTGTTTTAGAACTAGATATAGAATTTCTATAGGTCAATTAGAAATATGGTGTTTCAAGCAAAACTTTTTGCAATCAAGTACGCAATGGGAAGCCCAAAATTGAAATTTTAAAGGTTAAAAAACTCTCGAACGTCACAAGAACCAGGAACAGAAACCCATTGATCGGATCTCCAAATTTTACAATCAATCATATCAAGAATACTATTAGGCCTAAACCACTCTTGAGTCTCGGAATTGAAAGTTACATCTTTTAAAAATGATTCAACACACCAAATATCAATCATAATTATATCAGAAAATCGACACTGAACCAAAAACGAATTAAAAATATCGCTCTTGCTAAAAGATCCGCCAAAAAACCGGCAGTTACTAAAGACAGAATCATGCACGTCAACTTTATATATACTTATTTCTTCCAAAACGCAATCCTGAAACCAACAATTTTGTATTCTCATCAAATTGGCGCTTCCGACTCGGATTACGCAATTTTTGAAAAGCATATCTTTTAGGATTCCGAATTCGATGTAGACATCAATCTGTCCCAGATCGAAGGTTTTATCGCAAATAATCCGATCAGCTGGATAGGATTCTTTTTTTTTCTCAAATGGATTGTCCATAATAATCTCCATTGTAAATTAAATTTTATTTAACAATAGCTGTGGAATAACTATCTTTTTAATACATTATACGTAGAAATTGGATTTGTTGTTTCAATTTTATGCTAGTTTTCAATATATTTTTAATAAATAAGCCGGATTAATTTTCTAATCCCTATAGAAATTGTTTAGAAATTGTTTTATGACTAAATATATAATTTCTATAGGTCAATTAGAAATATGGCGTTTCAACTAAAACTTCTTGCAATCAAGTATGCAATAGGAAGCCCAAAATTGGAATTTTAAAGGTTAAAAAACTTTCGAATGTCACAAAAACCAGGAACATAAACCCATTGATTGGATCTCCAAATTTTACAATTAATCATATCAAACATATGCCCAGGGTTAAACCACTCTTGAGTCTTGGGATTGAAAGTTATATCTTTAAGGCAGCAGTTGACAGCCCAAATACTGGTGGAAAATATATTAATCAAAGAACAATTTATTAGTGTACTATTGTTCACATCCGAGTCTATTAGATCGGAATCATAAAAAACACAGTCATGCAATTCAACATCATTTATCATTCCCTTACGCATTGTAACCTGATGAAAAATGCAAGAGTCAAAACGACATGCGTTAACATTATGAATAAATATGTTAGTAAAAAGGCAATTTTTGAAAAAAATCTGACGCGGATTTACGCCATATAAGTAAAGAGTATGACAATTGATAATTTGATTTTCCACAATGTGCTCAGGTTCAAAGGATTGACAGCATTTGAAATCTTCTTGGAAGCATTTTAAATCTTGGATCGAATGGTTCATACGTATTTTTAGCGTTTAAAATTTAGTCTTTAAAACTAGAAGTTTATCCCAAAATAAAAGGATTGCTGGAGTTTAAACTTGGAATGGTTGATCTCATCAAAACTCTCCAAGAGAGTTCTTGGACTTTCCAATCGTTTGAAAAGTCAAAGAACCAATCATTATATACGAGGGGTATTATAGAATCTCAGCTTTCTTCAACAGATTGGCAACTGTCTCAGTCGGTTGAGCACCGTAACTTAACCATTGTTTAATTTTTTCAACCTCGAATTTACATTCTTTTGAAATTGGATTGTAGAAGCCTACCTCTTCAACAGGTCGACCATCGCGTCGCGTACTACTTTCCATAATCACTAATCGGTACGATGGAGCGCGTTTTCGTCCAATGCGTTTTAATCTTAATTTTAACATAGTAATAAATAGATAATGTATAATAATGTACTTTGTTATCGTCTAGAATAGTACTCAACGACAAGCAATTCATTCAGTTGCAATTGGACATCATCACGATCACAATAATCTAAAACCGTTGCTTCTAATTTTGCATCATTGAATTCTAAGTTACTAGGAATCCCATTTCGGTGATTCATTTTAACATTGTTCGTCACCAAATTTTTCGATGTACTTTTTTCTTTGACACTAATCACATCGTTTAATCGACATTGGAAGCTTGGGATGCTAATCACCTTTTTGTTCACAGTAATGTGACCATGGTTTACCAATTGACGAGCTTGAGCAATACTTTTTCCAAATCCTAAGGTAAAGCAAAGAGTATCCAATCTCATTTCCAACAATTGCAGTAAAATTAAGCCTGTTACACCTTTTCTTCGGCGTGCTTCTTTTACATAGCGGAACAACTGTTTTTCAGTCAATCCATAATTGTATTTTAGTTTTTGCTTTTCTGTTAACCGAATTCCATATTCAGTTGCTTTTTGTCCTTTGTTGTCCGAAGATCTCGGTTTGCCAGGAGGTTGTTCTTTGATAGATGTTTTTGTTGTTAAGCCAGGCAATACAACGGCTTTTCCTAAACGTCTAATAATTCGTAATCTTGGTCCGCGATAACGTGACATAAATGAATTATAATTATAAGTAATCTTTTATAAATCCTGAAATCAGTTTGAATCAATAAGGGCGAGTGACCGGACTTGAACCGGCGAATGGCGGAATCACAACCCGCTGCCTTAACCACTTGGCCACACCCGCCATATTGTCTTGACTAAGATTGTACCAGGTTTTATAATTCGATGTCTAGTCAATATCCTAAAAACTTAGAACCTCCATGAAAAACTTTTTTTTAAACAACGAACATTACACAACCGAAGATGAAATCAATCTGCATGATTTGATCACTTATTTTGATTACAATGAGAGTCTTTTGGTCTTAGAATACAATCAAGTAATTTTTGATAAAAGTCACTGGAAGACAACCTTTCTGCAAGATCGCGATGAAATTGAAATTGTCACAATTGTAGGAGGTGGGTAATTTGACACGACTCATAGAATTACCCATTTTGAAATGTGCCCGCGATTGGAAGTTTCCAAAATTTCGCAATCTTTGGAATTCCAAACCATTCTCATTTTGACAACTGGATTCGAACGAAAGGGAAGAATGTGTAGGGACAAAAACTGCTAGGGATCATTGATTCCGAGATTTCCAAACGTTTGAAGCATCTTCCAATCGATTCCGTTTTCATGGTTTCGCACGGATTCCAATGACAATCCGAGTCATTTGGAAGATCACTGTCAGTTGGCTTTTGTAAACACTAAACCGTTGGTTTCCCCATATCGTTCCATAAAGCGAATAAAACGATCCCAGGCTTCAGGACTTTTCATAATATAAATGGACTCGATGGCTTCTGGTTTTCCATTCACAAATTTGGCATTTACGTTCCTTGTTTCTAAAATTCCTTCCTCATCAATCAAATACATTCCAGTAATTTCACCTTCTTTCGTAGTTCGCTTGTCCAAAATATTTGGATTTTTAAATACAAACGTTGCAGTTCCAGTACTCCCATCTCTCGATCGTGTCAATCGAACATCTGGCAATACTTTTTCGCTTAGACCACGTATAAATTGAATTTTAGCTTCCATCTTTTTACCCTATGTCAATTTTACTTGTTTGTTCTATGGAATATATACTTCATTATGCAGTTTCATGAACAGAAAAACAACCTTTTGAGAAGCTTCACGATTCCAATTGCATTGTCAAACTGGGATGGCAGGATTCGAACCTACGAATGGCGGAGTCAAAGTCCGCAGCCTTACCACTTGGCGACACCCCAAATATCTCTCAAAATTCTTTCCGTCTAAAACTATTAAATTGGGCAAGAAGGGATTCGAACCCCTGACACCGTAGGTCGTAACCACGTGCTCTAGTCCACTGAGCTACAAGCCCAAAATATACTTTCAAATAAAAAGTATACTACATGGATAGGCATTAAGTAAAGTAAAAAAATGAAGAGAATCCAACTTTGTGCTTGCCTACGGTCAACGAATTTGGGTAGAGTAAGAATTCAAAGATTTTTTATAAATAATACTTATCAATTCAAGAATAACTCATGGCGAAAAAAATTTTATATCAAGACAATGCACGACGCGCTTTGGAACGAGGAATGGAAATCATGGTAGAAGCGGTTTCTGTGACATTAGGACCAAAGGGGAGAAATGTTGTATTGGAAAAAGCCTATGGTTCTCCACAAATTGTGAACGATGGTGTGACGATTGCAAAAGAAATTAATCTGACCGATCACATTGAAAATACAGGGGTTTCGTTGATTCGCCAAGCGGCTTCGAAAACCAATGATGTAGCTGGTGATGGAACGACAACGGCTACTGTCCTAGCTTATGCGATGGTAAAAGAGGGATTAAAAAATGTTGCTGCGGGGGCAAACCCAATTGCCATTAAACTGGGTATGGAAAAGGCAACACAATACCTTGTAACTCAAATCAATGAATTCGCGCAACCCGTCGAAGACATCCAATCCATTCAACATGTTGCATCTATCTCGGCTGGGAATGATGAAGTAATTGGGTCATTGATCGCGGATGCCTTAGCCAAAGTTGGGAAAGAAGGAATTATCTCACTGGAAGAAGGAAAGGGAATTACTACCGAGCTGGAGATTACCGAAGGAATGAAATTGGAAAAAGGTTTTATTTCTCCGTACTTCATTACCAATACAGATAAGATGGAAGTCTCGTATGACAATCCGTATATCTTATTAACGGATAAACGAATTACATTGGTGCAACAAGATTTATTACCAATTTTAGAGCAAATTACAAAAACAAAACGTCCACTTCTTCTGATTGCAGAGGATGTTGAAAAAGAAGCTTTAGCAACCTTAATTTTAAACAAACTGCGTGGGATTGTAAATGTGGTAGCCATTCGCGCACCTGGCTTTGGTGAATTGCGAAAACAAATGTTAGCGGACATTGCTATCCTAACGGGTGGTACCGTGATTACCCAAGATGCTGGATTAACTTTGGACAACATTCAACTGGATTTATTAGGACAAGCTCGTCGAGTGATTGTTACCAAAGAAGGAACTACGATTGTTGCATCGGGTCAAACCCTGGAAGAAATTAAGATTCGTTGTGAACAACTGCGGAAACAAGCCAATGTCGCGGATACGGCTTATGAAAAAGAAAAGTTACAAGATCGAATTGCAAAATTATCGGGTGGGATTGCCGTAATTAAAGTTGGTGCTGTCACAGAAACTGAAATGAAAGACAAAAAATTACGTTTGGAAGATGCTATTAATGCAACTCGTGCAGCTGTGGAAGAAGGGATTGTTCCAGGCGGTGGAGCAACCTTAACACACTTATCCGAAAACTTAGTCAGTTGGGCAAAAACCAATCTGAAAGAAGATGAACTGATCGGTGCAATTATTATCTCTCGAGCAATCTTAGCTCCATTGCGTCGAATTGCAGAAAATGCTGGTATCAACGGTCCAGTAGTTCTGGAAAAAGTTCAAGAACAAGAATTTGAAGTGGGTTACAATGCGGCCGAAAATACCTTTGGAAATATGTACGAAGAAGGTGTTGTGGATCCTGCGAAGGTGACACGTTCTGGATTACAGAATGCAACGTCCATTGCAAGTATGATCTTAACAACGGAATGTATCATTGTGGATGATGTTGTCACAGCAAGCGATTCGTAGGAATTCGTAACAATTTTGTTCCTGTTTCAAACTCCTCCATTTTTTGTGGAGACCGGGAAGATCGATAGTAACCGTCATTGGATGCGATCGACTTCTCCCAAGGTTCCAAACGGTGCGAATGAAATAAATAAATAGTACTGTTTGCAGTTCTGTTGAAAATTAAAAATCGAATAAAATTTTACTCTTATTCGATTTTTAGAATTAGTAAGCTAACCCCAAACTACGTGTTGTTTCTGCGCCTAGATATACTCGAACACTCAAGAAATCTGTCGGACAAGCTGTTTCACATCGTTTACAACCTACACAATCTTCCACACGTGGTGACGAAGCAATTTGGCCAGATTTACATCCTTCCCATGGAACCATTTCTAATACATCTGTCGGACATGCACGTACACATTGTGTACAACCAATACATGTGTCATAAATTTTTACCGTATGAGACATAAAAAATCATCCTTTATTTTTAAAAAACTTGTTGAAAAAAGTTAATCAAACAATTCAAGTTTTGTGGGTATCCTGGTTGATTGAATTTCAGAATCTGATCCTAAAATTGGTTTAAAGAATTCCGTAAATTTGTGAAATGTTTCCTTAACTTAGGTTTCTTTTGGATTTCTAAACACATGCTAGAAAACCAAAATTATTTATTTTATTATCGTGATAATCTTTGAACTTGTTGAATAGCTAAACGGCCAATATTATATAATGCCCATGATGCTGCAACTAATAACGGTAGAGCAATTACAACTAAACGAGAATCCATAAATAAAAATCCTTTATATATAATTTTTAAAATTTATAAAATAATACCTTACTACTGTACTATTATATTTTAATAGTATACATAAAACATAAAAAATTAAATAGTTATCTTCAATGCCGTCACAAGGCCTCCAAAACTAAATGATTGCTTCTCAGATTCACTCGATCCGTGTTGCAGTTCACAGTGCCAAAATACCTATTGCACAGCCATTGATGTATTTCTTCGTTCATTTGTACACAATCGAAAGTGAAGGAACGATACGCAAATTCGAACCGAGGATTGGTAAGACCGATTTTATTTCTAACTCCAAAACTCTATTATTTATTATTTCAATTTAAGAAAAACATTTTGAGAAACACGTAAGTCCATCATCGAAGTCTTTAAGTTTTCAGGGATTTGGAAATGATTCGGTAAGAATGAGTGTTCTTTTACAGTCTCACATCACAGATCATCCCGCGTGTGACAGATTGTTGAAGACTCATCCGTAAGTGGACAAACGAGTGAGGAATCGAAAACCCCCTGCAGTTGTCAGTAGGGAATGATGCATACAAAAGAAATCCATTGACAATTCGTATCTAAGTAATGGGTAAGCAAACGGTAATGAATCTTCAAGGAATGGTAACATCACAAGTCATAAATGTGCAATTCATATTCAAATAGTTGATTCATAGTGCAGAAATAACTGGTTGGCAATGCAAACAAAAGTGATCAAGAATCTGTCAATCCATAGTGAATCCTACAAGATAAATTAGGAATGAGTTGGTAAGTCAATGGGAAAGAATGCATTAGTTGTCGGTAGGTGAAAACTAGTCAATGTGTCTAGCGGAAGTGATTGATAAGTATGGGGGTGAGTCATAATGCATAAATAATTAGTTATTCAGAAACAGGTTAGTTATCAGTAAGTAATGAATCAGGAATTGATAAGTACTCCATGAGTAGTGCGACAATCAATCCTAGGGAATGAATAAACAATTAGTAAGGGGGAATGCGTAGGTATGGAATAAATGAGTATGGTGGTAGTCAGTAAACAGATAACATCCTAAGAAACTAGTAATTTATAAACCAATCAGTAGGTATGGAATAATTAGTAGGTAATAGTTAATCAATAGTTATATAGTTGTAGAGTATATATACATTATATAGTAATTTAAAAAATAAGTTATTAATAAAATAATATCGATAGTTAACATTAGGTCTAAAATCAGTCTGTAAGGGGTCGTAAATACAGTCATAAAGGGGGTTAATTACCAGTCAATTAGGGAATCAAGAGTCGTTAGATCAATAACTATTTGGAATACAAAGAGGTTTCGGAAGGTTTAAAATGTGCTAGGAATGTTACAATCGGAACGCCAATGACTCGGTGTGATGTTATAAATCACACCTAGTCATTGGCTT